CGTCTTTCTTAGTAGCGGGGTCCGGAGAAAGAATAGGAAAGGTGATTTCACTATATTTTTGACCAGGAACAGGACCTATCACAAGAATATTTTTTTTAGTGGGGCGATAGCTCTGAAAAGACAGATTTCCCATATTTTCTTTAATCTCGGGCGAAATACGATCGGGGGGGGCTAATTCAAAACCCTCCGGTAAAATAAGAATAGCCCCCACATTCAAGGCTCCCTTTTTACCATTAGCAAGAACTTGTTTGAGTTGCAGATCATAAGGAATTCGAACAACTGCTTCAAATACAGTATCAGGCAGTACCGCTTGTGGAACCTCAATATCCACGGGTTTGTTCGCTAAATGGCAATTGGCACATACAATACGGCCAGTCGCTTCTCGTGGATTTTCATAAACCTGCTGTGCAAAAAAGGGATACGCATTTGAAATGGGTGTCCAAGTTATTATATATATGATGAGCGATACGGAAATGAATCGAATAATCTCTTCCTTTATCCAAGAAAAGGTATTTCTAGTTTGCATGGTCCAATCATTGATCCTAAAAATTTCTACAATAAAATTAGATAAGTCACTAGTATAGTTACTTAATCTATCATTCTGCTATTTACTGAAATAATTTGGATGGAATATTGAAGGAATTCCCCAGAAAGAATAAGTACGTTTTTGACTCTTTTACTTATGTAGAAAGTAACAAATATTATAATTGGTTCATTCGATCATTTTTCAATCATTCATTGAATGATAAATCACTACAAGTGACGGAGATACACGATTTAAATAACGAAAAATCAAATATTTGAAAATTGTATCTAAAATGACTGGAAAAGTAGAAACAAGACCGGATATAATTTGATCATTATAATCAAATCCAAAATTTTTGTAGATAGAGCCAATCATTAGTTCCCAACCATGGGGCGAATGGAATCCTATGCATAAATCGGTTAATAAAAGAATAGAAAAAGCTTTTAGTGTGTCGCTTAAATTATATAGAAATTCGTGAAGACAAGAGTTAAGAAAAATAAGTTCTTCAGTACCAAGAATAGAATAAAGGCTTAGAATAAGGAAATAAATAAGATTTGTCGAGAAATGGAAAATCGTATAGATACGACTCTCATTGTGCATCTTGATCAATCGGATCGTTTCTTTGTAGACTCCGGCACGAAGTTTTTGTAAACGCCCTTCCGGGTATTCCTTTATAATTTCGTCGAAGAGGGATAGTTCCCCAAATTCTATAAATTTTTTTAGAATACCTTTTTCTTCAATATCATTCAAAAAAATTTCGGAGAGCCTAGTATTCCACCAATCAGTAACCCAAGATTCCATACTTTTGGTAAATGTAAATGAGAAAGAGATCCACCAAGGAAAAAATACTATAGATGCAAGATATAGGAGGGAAATAAATGCTTTCTTTTTTGCCATTTGCCCGTCTGTGAATAACTCGGCTCATTCGACGACTCTATACGATACTAATATTTCTATCAAGTATCAGTTCTATTCCATTATCAAGTCTCGAGCCTATATCCCTATTTTTTTATTTGTGATTCAGTACAGTGGGTGGTACTTGAATTTAGAAAAAAAAAATAGAGGAAAACAATAGAAATATAGAAAACAATATAAATATAGACTAATAACGAGTTCATGAATGTAAACTTGCATATTCTCTAGAATATTCATATATATCCATTGCTCAAATTCGAAGCAATTGTCTCCTTTGAATGAATGCACAAAAGAGCTATTTCAAATTCAAATTAATAAATATTAGTCGAATTTCGAGGCGCAAGAACTCCCCAGTTATTAAGATAGTTATTAAGATATCAAAAAATTTCGAAAAAAAAACTCGCCGTTGACCCGCAATATAGGAATAATTAAGAGAAATTATTTATTCTAAAATCTTTTGATATATAAGATGAATCTATTATTTCAATTTCTTACTTCTTTCAGTATTGAATTGATTTAAGTGGATTTAAATACGCATAAAAAAAGGAATTTATGGACCTAAAACTATTTCGTTTTAGGGTTGTTCTGCGTACGTTTCCTTTTTTTGTTCTAATCAGAGTTCGGCCGAAACTTGAGTTAAGTTATGCTATAGAAAAAAGAGAAAGAGAATTATTGAATTCTATTTTTTTCTTTCCCTTTTGCTAAGAAAGCATTCACTTTTTTTTTTCAAAATATTTCAATTGGTACACGCAAGAAATAGGCCAATTCAGCGGCTTTCTGTTCAATTTCTCGTAGAGTCAAATTCTCATCGATATGAGTCAAGGGAACGGACCCTTGGCCTCTGATTTCGATAGAAAGTATAGGACGAGAAAAAATACCCTCTTTAACTTCTATTCTGATGGATTGAATGTCGTTCATAAGGAATCGGAGGAAGATGCGACGATTTTTTCCAGGAAATCCCCTACGAAAAATACACACTATTCCTTCTTTTATATCGAATCGATCATAACCGCTACCCACATTCCACGCAATTGTGCACCACAAAAAGGAACTAAAAAAAAGACCCGCAATTCCATAGAACGACATTATGATTCCTTGTGGAAAAAAACTTATTTGCTGATAAGGAAATAAGGGTATAAAATTCCTACCGAGATAACTATAAGTTCCAACCAATAAAAACCCCAATGAACCTAAAAAAAGGATAAGGGCCCAGCAGAAATTACTCGGTTTTCGAGACCCCGCTATAAGTTCTATCCATATATGGTCTGATCGCCAACTCATACTATACTAGATCTAATTGCATTGCATTGTATTGTAATTGGGAGGTAACATAAACCCAATAAATTTGACTTTAATTTTTTTTGTTTCCGAGGTAACCCTCATCAACTAGCACTATTATGATGTGAAGCTTTAGGAGTAATTCACCAATTGTTTAGAGTTAAACTAAACAATAACATCCCTTTTTTATGTATATGATTTCTTATAGATATCCACAAACATGGAGATATATTTACTTTCTGCTTCATAAATTTTCCCGATACAAATTTCTTTTCAAATTGATTTTCAAAAAGATATAAATCATTTATTCATATATGATGCATACGAGCTTCTGCTCGGAGCAAACTACTCGTTATATCATATTCTACTAACTAGATATTTGTGTTATGATCCAAGTAAGCCTAAGTCGTTCAAAAAAATAGAAATAGATAAGATCTAACCCCATAATATCTAAAAAATCTTGTTTTTTTGAACATGAAGAGATAAAGAAACCATAGCAATTGCCGGAAATACTAATCCCACTAAAGGCACAAAAATAGTGGGTAAGTTGCTGATAGTTGTCATAGAATAGGTACCTCGATTTAATATTTCTATCTGTTATTTAGTGTTCTATTTGTTGTTATATTAACATTTTAACCTGTTCCAAAGATATCTTATACTTCATATAGAATTATATTAATAAAATTATACTTAAGTGAGTATTGAATATATACAAGGAGATATAAAATAGAAGAGTATATTATGTATATATACTAAGATATAATAAGGAATAAAAAAAATAGAATTCTAATAAATAGACTAGAATAGGGGGTAAAAATACTAATATATATAGAGAGATACTAATATAGAATCTATTCTAGTAAGTATATTAAGTATATAATAAATGGAATGGAAATCAAAAGTGTAAATAAAAGGGCTTATTCATCTTTCTATATGAAATAGATGTATGATAATCCACTTCTTTATTATTTTATTGTTTTTTTTATTCTTTTCTTAATTATCTTAATTATTAGTCTATTCTATTTATTATAAATTTTTTTTAGTATATTAGAATTTAAAAATTTTAATGTAATGTCGATAAAAAAAATATCCCCATAATTTTTTCTACAATTCAATCTTATGTTACCAAAGACAAATACACTCTTCAGGCTTTTACTTTCATTCCTATAAAAAAATGAAACTAAATAACTACTTGGTCACCCTCAAAGAAATAATTAAATGTAGAATTGATTTAATCATTTAATTAATTATTAAATTCAAGGTTATACGTTTCTGCTTTAATTTTCATTCAAAGGAACGAAAGCATGGAACTGAAACAATTCACTCAGAACTCCTTTTAAAGGATTACGTGGTACGATTGGATCAAATAAGCCTTTATCGAATAAATATTCAGCTACTTGTACACCCTCAGGTACTATAATATTCAATGTTTGTTCAATTACTCTTTTACCAGCAAATGCAATGTAGGCATCGGGTTCAGCAATAATGATATCTCCCAACATACCAAAACTAGCTGTCACCCCACCTGTAGTAGGAGATGTAAGGATTGCTACATAGAATAACTTTTTTTTTAATTGATAATCATGTAAAGCAGAAGATATTTTAGCCATTTGCATCAAGCTCAAACTTCCTTCTTGCATGCGTGCTCCTCCGGAAGCACACACTAGAATAAGAGGTAAAAGTTGATTGGTAGCATACTCAATCAAACGTGTGATTTTCTCCCCCACTACAGATCCCATACTACCCCCCATAAACTGAAAATCCATAACCCCAATTGCTACAGGAATACCATTTAGTTTACCTGTACCTGTTTGAATAGCCTCAGTTAATCCTGTCTCTTTTTGATAAGAATCAATACGATCTTTATAAGGTTTGTCCTCTTCTTCCGAATCACATTCAATAGGATCTTTAGAAGGTTCTTCTTCCGAATCACATTCAATAGGATCTTTAGAAGGTTCTTCTTCCGAATCAAATTCAATAGGATCCAGAGAGACCATGTCTTCATCCATAGGATCCCAAGTACCCGGATCAATCAAAAGTTCGATTCTATCCGAACTACTCATTTTCACATACCATCCACAATGTTCACAAATATTCATTTTTGATTTAAAAAATTTCTTATAATTTAATCCATAACAAGTTTCGCATTGAACCCACAAATGTTTGTATTTTTGAGTTCCATCTAAATCATTAGAACTCTCACTTATAGGTAAATCACTATCATCCATATTACTGGAACTCTCATTATAATTTTCACTACTAGTTAAAATGAAGCTATCAA